AAGGAATGAGGGAAGCCCCAATAGAAAAATATTGGAAGGAAAAAATACTTCGAAGATGAACCTGTTCCCATGCAATAGTCAGGAATTCTTGACGATATCGAGCTGGAACAACTTGTTCTTCCTGAATACCCCGATTCAAGGCCAAAGAGTTTCCTGCCGCTACCATATAGTATTCATCTGTACCCGGTGATAAATAAAGCATCCGCGCCCCTTTTGATGATTTCTCGTAAATTTTATAAAACGGACTTTCTAGAGACCCCCAACGACCAATCCTCGCATGAATTGCTAAGGATCCAATAAGTCCAACATTTATTCCTTCAGATGTGTCAATTGGGCAAATGCGCCCATAGTGACTAGGGTGAATATCTCGTATTGGAAAAGTAGCAGTTCGCGCAGTCAATCCCCCCGGGCCCAAATAACTCAATTTTCTCCCATGAACTATTTGTGTCAATGGATTAGTTCGATCCAAAACTTGAGATAATGGGTGTAAACGGAAAAAAACTTTATAAGTATCTGTTAATGGAGTTGAATTTACCAAGTTCTGGGGAGTTGGTGTCCAGTTATGTTTAAGTGCTGCATATATATTTCCTCGAGCCATATTTTCTAAACGAACCAGGGCTAATCCAAATTGCTCTTGTAAAAGATCTGCTACAGAACGAATACGTTTATTTTGCAAATGATTCATATCGTCAAGTGTACCCATTCCAAATTTTATTCGAATCAAACGATCCGCGGCTGCCAATATATCTCGCGGTAACAAAAATGTATTGTTCTGGGGTATATCAAGGTTCAGTCTCCGATTCATATTTCGTCGACCAATCCCTCCCAATTCACATCTTTGTTGAAAGAATTTTTTTTGTAAATCCTTAGATAAGGATTCAGAAAATACCGGATCTCCCTCTACACAAGCAAATTGTTGATAAAACTCCAAAATAGCATTTTCTTTTGACCCTATTTTTTTTTTATCATTCAGAAAAGACAAAAATAATTCAGGATAGCAAACATTCTCTAGAATTTCTCTTATATTCAACCCCATAGCTGATAATAGAACTAGAATAGATAGTTTTTGTTGCCTACTCACACGAACCCATATCCTTGCTTTTCTATCAATCTCTAATTCTAATCTTCCTCCCCAATCTGATATTATGGTGCCGGTATAAACCGAAATTCCGTTATCGTTCAATTCTGACTGGTAATAAATACCGGGACTTTGCAATATTTGATTGATCACAATTCTATATATTCCATTTACTATAAAAGCTCCCAGAGAAGTCATTAGAGGGATCTTTCCTATCAAAATTGTTTGTTCTTGGATATACCTACGCCTATCGTTTTTCCAAATGAGTCTCGCGGATACATATAATTCAGAAGAATATGTGAGTGATTCATACACAGCGTCTCTTTCCTTTATCAGGGGTTCTACCAATTGATATCTTTCCAAAAATAATTCAAAGTCAATTTCTTGATTTGTATCTTCAATTTTTGGAAACTTAGAAAGTTCTTCTGTCAAACCCTGATCAATGAACCTACAAAATCCTTCGAATTGTATCTGATTAAATCCAGGTATTGTGGACATTGTGTCTATCCCGGATTATTTTGAAATTGTCAGTTATTTATATTCATCCATATTGAATTCTCAAAAAAAAAAAAAAAGAAATACCATTTTGGCTGGCTCATTATCCATCAAATCCTATATATAGATCTAGCAACGATGTAATTTCGAGTCTATGAATCTTTGACTGGAATCTATGAGATAAGTGGAATAAAAATTTATACTGAACTTAAACTTAATTTTAAGAGATGCAAGCGGAACGGAATTGATAAAACAGTCTTAGAAACAGAATTCTCCCACTTAGGCTTACTATGCTTTGGGATTTTTTTAGAATATTATTTATTTTATTTTCTATTTTTTTATTTTTATAGTATAATATAACGGTATTGATATATTGATATTGATATTCTAATCTACTTGATTGATATTCTAATCTACTTGAATATTGAATACCAGAAAACTATATGATATGAATATTTATTATTATTAACGCAGATATGTCTATCTAATTTATTTATTTTATATCTATATCTATGTCTTCTCCGTTCTTTTATTACCCTCCTGTCCTGTCGTGTTGTCAATTGACAGTATGACTTAGGGGTCAATATAATTTGACCGACCAAATCCTATTTTGGTAAACCATCTTGAATCTACTGCAGAGTGAAGGATCATGGATCCAACGCATAACCCTTTGTGAATGAGAGAGATAAAGATGAGAAAGACCAATGAAATAAAGTTTCAAGGTTATATAGTTTAATGGTAAAGTTTGATTTGATTACCATTAACTAACCCCCAGAATACTTAAGGAGTTTTTCCGTTTGATTTATATACTATGGATCTACTAAAGACGGATCTCGGCCTGAGTTATATTAAGTTAAAGTTAATAAGGTAGCCCTACTAGGCCTTATTACCTATTATGTTTTTCCTATTCTATTTTTATATTACCTCAAGGTTTTTTTCTTATTACCTATGGTATTTGTCTTATTACCCATATTCTAGTGCTTTTTGATTTGGCCGCACTCGGGACCTTTTATTTCTAGTTGATTTATGAAGGCGGCCGTAGGCCCCTATGGTCCAGTGGTTACGACCTCTCTCTTTCACGGAGAAAACGAGGGTTCAAGTCCCTCTGGGGGTGTACCAAGACTCAAGACTATAGGAGTGGTATTTTCTATCAAATGATCCGTAGCCGTATTTGTCAAGTCTGCCTGGTAGACGAAAGGAAGTTTATTATGGAACGTCTAAAAAATTTAGGCGTTGGGTCGATGCCCGAGTGGTTAATGGGGGCGGACTGTAAATTCGTTGACAATATGTCTACGCTGGTTCAAATCCAGCTCGGCCCAATAATTTGCCAATCTACTATCAGACGGTAGAACTCTCTTGTTCTTAAGAAATACCTTACCTGATACAAGAGAATAAAAAAGAATTCAAATTTTCTGCTAGATCTCTTCTTATTTCCCTGGGATTGTAGTTCAATAGGCTAGAGCACCGCCCTGTCAAGGCGGACGTTGCGGGTTCGAGCCCCGTCAGTCCCGACGGATCCAATAAGTACATCAATTCGCCTCTCCATTTTCTGTGAAAGAGGGGACAGAGAGCATAATTGAATCCCGAAGAGGTTTCCTCTCTTTTTTTTTTTCAGGATTCTGTCAAAGAAAGAATAAACCCTAAACTAAAATTAAAATAACTAAAATAGTGAAGTTGATAGAATATTCCATCTTTTATCCCGCGCCTCATTTTTCTCATACTTCTTTGTCTTCCAAAGAAAATTGGATCATTAAAATTTAGAACCTAATTCTTCTCTTTTTGGGTTTTTAATGGAAACGGATGGGTGGTTAGATGATACTTCGTTTGACTACATACAAAAAAAGAACAGAAAAGAAGTATAAAAAAGGAATTTTTGCTCGGTCCGGGAATCCAAGATTGGATTCGGTATGGATAAAGGATCTTCGTATGTTATACTATTCAATTCTCGACGACGAATTAATTTAATAGCTCAGATATTGTTATTCATGATATGATATTGATCCGATTCAAGATCGTCGATAGGTAATGCATTCATTGAATTGACAGGTGAAAGATTTATCATCTCTATGGGATTAAATCCCGAGTTATTGTGAAATAAAAAAACGATGAGATTATGGAAGTAAATATTCTTGCATTTATTGCTACTGCACTGTTCATTTTAGTTCCTACTGCCTTTCTACTTATAATTTACGTAAAAACAGTCAGTCAAAACGATTAATTACTTTGAATGAAACTTGACTTCTGAATTCTTATCCATATTTGAAGAAATCAAAAGAAAAGTATTCTATTAAATGAAATCAACGGGCTATAATCGGCGGTATTCTATGAGATCCGAGAGTATGGTAAGAAAGAAATTTTTTTCTTATCATACTCTCTATTAGTGTTATAGTAATGTATAAAATAAAATTGTACTTGACTTTCTAATAAAGTTGGTATACTATATTAGCTTCTATCTTCAATCTATGTAGTTATTAATCCATATATGGAATTGACGTAGGACCCGATTCTATTTCTTTGATACATCTATTTATTTATTATTCCGATGAATCTGAAAAAATCGTTTTACTGTTATAGAATACATTTCTCCACTAGAATCCAAGGGAATTTTGAAATGAGGATCTTTTTATTGAAATTGAAATAATTTTCAATTTCAATAAAAAATGCGTTGCAGAACGATCTATAAAAAATTGATACCGTTGACTAAATTAGGAGTGCTTCTAAAGTCCACTTCTTCCCCATACTACGAGTGAAAGGGAAAATGTAAAGACTACCATTAAAGCAGCCCAAGCGAGACTTACTATATCCATGTGAATTATATCCCTTATCTCTATGATAGAATTATTCCATTATTGCTCACTAATAATAGTAGAATGAATGGTCCAGAGTCAAAAAGGGATTCTGGCCGACCACTATTGATGAACCAGTCAAAAAAATCCATTTCAAAAATTCCTATATGATTTCTAATCGGGAAAGACTAAATACAAGTAAAATATACAATGACACTATAAGGGAATGTTACTAATGGAATGGAACATCTATTCTATCTAGTAATAAAAAAAGAGACCCATTCCTTTTTCTTGCCCTTCAAAGTAAAAAAAATTGCTATCTATTACATACTTTTATTTCCTATTTGATCTAATTCGTACCCTTTCCCGATTGTCTCTCTGAAGGAGTTGGGAGATAGTATATTATACTCTTGACGACGGGTCTAAAAAAAAAAAATAATTTTTTTGCACTTTTTGTTTTCTATAAACTATAAAAAAATCCATCCAATATAATCTTTCTTTGAATTTTAGATTCAAGGATTTCCAAGCTTTTACAAAATCCCCAGAACAGAAGAAGACAGCAGAACAGAATAAGAGATTAAGATTCATTTGTTGATGAGGCGGCACCCGGATTTGAACTGGGGAAAAAGGATTTGCAGTCCCCCGCCTTACCACTCGGCCATGCCGCCAAAACGATACACAATAGGAAAAATTTTTTCTTTTTCGGTTGGATTACTAAACTTTAGTTTATTGTACTTGCATCTTGCATCCCTTTTTTAATCCTTTTTCTAAATCTAAATTTATGTATAAAAATTAGAAAAGTTTTTATCCTTTCTTATTGTATTTAATTTATTTATTGTAATGTATTTGATCTACCCCCTCGATTGATTGTATCGTATCTTCCCGCAATGCCGAAAAACTTCCACTCACCTTTCTATTGAAAAATCAAATGTCTATTTTCGCTTAAAAAGCCGAAATTTATGACAAAAGGGAACCATTAACTATTCGTTGACTGAGAATTCGTGACTTATTCTTGGATTTGAATCTAAAATTTGGTTTCCCTAATGACATAAGAAAATACAAATGGATACATACTTAATTGATTCTTTTGAATCAAAAATCCTTCTCTATTTCTGGATTCTATTATAACAAAAATGATAAGTATATGTAAACCCCAGAAGGGAAATTTTTACACAGATACCAAATTGGCTATTTAGAGTATGTTGCCTATAAACAAAAAAACGGGAATTCATTGGAACAAAAAAAGGCCCGGCTGGGTATTGACCGGGCCAGGCCCAAAAGGCACTTCGAACAAAATAAAAGCAAGAAGGTCTTCTTTATTTATCTTTCTATTCTATTTGGATCTTTCGAGCATCTAAATGGAATTGCTAATTCTATAATAACGATAAAGAATGTAAAAGAAATACTTTATTTAATCCTTACTTGATGTGTAATGTAACATAGTAATTATCTTTTTCAATTGGGAGAGATGGCTGAGTGGACGAAAGCGGCGGATTGCTAATCCGTTGTACGAGTTATTCGTACCGAGGGTTCGAATCCCTCTCTTTCCGTTTCCGTTGATGACTTTCTATTTTTTTCTTTCAATTTTTGCAAACCCCTTTTTATTTTTTTTCCTAATTAAATTAAATATGTGGAATAGCTAAAATAAAATATTAATAAAATTGTAAAATCAAACAAGAAAAACTAAATTTTTATTTTATTCTTCACGTCCAGGATTACGTCCTGGATCATTGGATAGGAATCCAAAAATGAAGAGAGAAACAAAGAATATTACTACTGTGTAAACGAAAAGTTTGAGAGTAAGCATTACACAACCTCCAAGATCATTTTTTGAAAAAGAAAAACGAGAAAAGATAATAGATCCTCCACTTTTATATCACATATCCTATTTTGACACCAAGAAATGAATTATAGAAATAGAAAAGAATGTTCAGAAATTCAAATCAAATGAAGTTGAAATTTGTAATAAGAGTCTTTAATTTAATTACCACAAATCACTTTCATACCCACAATTAGATATTCTAAGGGACCCTAAGCTCATAAGGTATTTCCCCGAAAAAGGATTAAAATGGGGAAAGGAAATAGGGCGAGCCGTATTTCTCGCGACTATCCGAGAGTTTGAATCGAAGGTTCATACTGTCAGACTTATTTGATCTTATCAATTGTTATAATTTTTCTCGAATAAATCATGAATTTTCTAGGATAGTATTAAAGCTCTTATCGAAAACTTACAGCAGCTTGCCAAACAAAGGCTAAAAGAAAAAAGAACAGGGGTATAACTGGCATGACATCTACGATTGGATTCAAAAAAGCATAGGCTTCGGGCAATTTGGCGAAGAAAAGACTAGTCGGATAAAGGGCAGAATTAAGACAGATCAAACTAAAAATATTAAGCATAACAGACTTTTTTTTCGTCGAAATAATTGCATTTTGATTGAGTTAAGGAAAAATGAAGAAAGTAAGGTAAACAAAAAAATCCTTCTTTTTTTTTTTCTGCTCAATCAAAAATCCTCCAATTCTCAAAGGAGAATAGAAGAAATCATACTTTCATACAATATCTTAATTGAATTATATGTAATGATCAATAAATTCAGTTGAATTCTAGATATACACATGCCAAAATCCTAGCATGAATCTATAATAGATTCTATAAAGATAAAGAAAAAAGAGTTTCTCTAGATAGTTGGACTGGAATTGACGAAGACTAAATACCAATATTATTCTTTATTAGTATTAGTGTCCAATAAAAATAGAAATGGGGCGTAGCCAAGCGGTAAGGCAACGGGTTTTGGTCCCGCTATTCGGAGGTTCGAATCCTTCCGTCCCAGAGGCATTGTATCCTAATATTTGTTTTTTGTTCAAGGAGGTTCTGTTTCAAGGTCTAATAATATATTGCATAGAATATTATATTATTCCTCCTTCTTTTTTGATTTTGAATGATTCTTTGCGGAAGCATATCTGAGTTTTTCACAAATTGAACTAAATCGAGTTCAAATGATATGCAAAAGTAACTGAACCCCTTTGTGACCCAGATAAAGCTAAGATGGGCCGTAGATCATAGTTGTAGAAAGATTACTTAACCTCATCAGGTTAAAAAAAATATGAAATGAAAATACATATAAAAGAGGAAGCGCTTAACCTATGGGTATGTATTCTTATCCTGTTTCAGTGACAATAGTGTTTCCCTTTTTGTGAAAAAGAATTGGCATCCCTAAAATATTTTATTTAACAATGATATATCTTTTCGATATTTTTTTTATTGTTTGATTTAGCTTATTTGCTTTACATCATTGGCAATTCCATTCGAAAAGAAACAGAGATTTTTCTTTCTTATTTCTTATGATAATGATAATAAAAGGGAGTCTTTACTGTAAAACTTGACTCAAATAATGATGGAGAAGTTGGAAACTTTTTCAATTATCAAGATTTGTAATGATTCCTTATGGGTTGACTCTTTGGGAAGTTGGAAATGGGCCGGTCTATCTTATTGAGTCACTTGAAGAGGCAGAGTAAAATAGAATTTATTTTTCGTGTGATTTCTGTTAGTTATGTTATTTCTATATCTATTTAGTTTAGATTTCTAGATATTTCTGTTAGATATTTTTTTGAAATAGATATTTATAAAAAAACGTTCCATTCATACAAAAAGCTGGGGTCTTGCTAATATTTCTTCAGAAAAATAATCTATGTAGATAAGAAAAAATATAAATTACTTTGTCTCTGTACCGACTGAACCAATGACTATTCATGATTCCATAATTGAATCAATTCCGTACTGGTTCCAAATTAGAGGAATGTTATGGTAAAACTTCGTTTAAAACGATGCGGTAGAAAGCAACGTGCGACTTGAAGGACACGATCCGGTGTGGATTCTTTTTCTTACATCCACCATTTTATATAGGAATGAAGGTGCTCTTGGCTCGACGTCATTTGTTCTATTCTACTAGAGCCCTTCTTTTTTTTTATTGGGTTGTAATGTAAATAGTTCATGATGGAGCTCGAGTAGAAAGTATTGATTAATTTCTCAGGGGCAACGATCTAGGGTTAATGCCAATTCATAAATTGGAACAACTTCGTAAGTATATCTTCGATATCTTCGATATAGAAATCGAAAGGATCCGATTCGAGCAATTTTTCAATTCAAAAAATTTGTTGGAACGGCTAAAACTTTTTCGATACGCAGTGTATCGCGCACGAATCAACCGTCGGTATGATTCTTTGATAGAAAGAAATCGCAAAAGGGGTATGTTGCTACCATTTTGAAAGGATTAAGAAGCACCGAAGTAATGTCTAAACCCAATGATTTAAAACAAAGATAAAGGATCCCAGAACAAGGAAACACCACTTCAATTGTCTCACGGATCCGAATAACGAATCAAAATAGATTTTAAATGAGACAAAAAGGGTGGGTTAAAGACCACTCAAAAAAATATATATATTAAATTAAAGATAAAGATTTTTCTTTAAGATATTTGAGATATTATATTATTGAACTTGAGTTATGAGTACAAATGATTTTTTCTTCTTCAGGAAGTAAGCTAAAAAAAAATGAGTGAAATTGAAATTATAGAATTTATTAATTTATTTTACGGATTCCTTTCCTATTTATTCTAATCAAATTTTATCCATAGATAAAACTTCGAATCATTTTTTCTCGAGCCGTACGAGGAGAAAACTTCCTATACGGTTCTAGGGGGGGGTTCTTTTTCATCTACATCTATCCCGATGAGCCGTCTATCGAATCGTTGCAATTGATGTTCGATCTCGAAGAGAAGGAAGAGATCTTCGGAAAGTGGGTTTTTATGATCCGATCAAGAATCAAACTTATTTAAACGTTCCCGCTATTCTCTATTTCCTTGAAAAAGGCGCTCAGCCTACAGGAACTGTTCAGGATATTTTAAAAAAGGCAGAGGTTTTTAAGGAACTTTGCCCTAATCAAACAAAATTAAATTAAGGAAATAAAAACTAAGGGTAGGATAGTGATTTCTATATCATTTTGGATATCTTTTCTATACTATGTTTTTTTATTTCCTTTCTTGGTCTATTCGTATCTATTTCTCATTGCTTTTATAGAATCCTTTTCTATAGAATATTTTTCTAAGGAAACCGTATTTGATTGATCCTCAAAAAATAGAAAATTATGGCATTACCTGTAATTGGGTGGTTTTCATTTGAACTCTAATACCAAGTAACAAACAAGGAATAGAAGTTCTTTATTCTATATGGATTCAATTTTTTTATATTATTCTCCATCTAATCTAAAAACTCAAAATTTAGTATATAAATATAGGTATATGCAGTGCCAATCCAACACAAGTCTTTTTTTTTTTACTATTCTTCAATTTAAGTTTTTGTATTTTTTCATCGTATTCTTTTCTTAACCTTTATGTTGACAACGTTGTATCGAACAAATATAATTCATCGTGATAAGCAGATCTATTTATTTCCATCCCATAGGTTTTCTTTTTTATTTTGACTTGTTGATTCAAATGATGGGTTCGTTGGATTAGCTTTGATACCCGGATTTTTGATTGAAAAAGGGGATAACATAGAAATAGGGGATGTTCTACCATTTTTACATTTATTTATTTTTTTGGTCGGGCAATTTTTTATTTTTTCATCTGATTCTGATTTAGTCATT